TTTCGACATGATTCCGTATAAATTGCCAATTCTTGGTCATTGAGATTCATGGTAATTCGGAGTAATATTTAGGTATAGATATTACCTCCTTTTTCTCCTTTCAAACAAATTGCAATGATTGAAGTTTTTCTATTTGGAATCGTGTTAGGTCTAATTCCTGTTACTTTGGCTGGATTATTCGTAACTGCATATTTACAATATAGGCGCGGTGATCAGTCGGACCTTTGATTAATTACTATCTCTTTCTCTTTTTTTGATTGACCTCCTCCTACTTTATTTAATACAAAGGAGGTCAAATTAAAATATTAAAATTGTGGTTCAAGTTAGTGAAGCTCTTTCAGTCTAATTGGATCTAAGAAAAATAAGGACGAAATCACGCTCTGTAGGATTTGAACCTACGACATCGGGTTTTGGAGACCCGCGTTCTACCGAACTGAACTAAGAGCGCTTTCTTATCAGAAAAGACAAGGCTGTAAAGACACTTTTTTAACCCCAATACATCTTTGAATGAACAATTATATATGTTCAATTTGAATCGATTTCAATGAATCCCTCGTTACTGCTCAACGGAGAAGTAATAGGTAGGGATGACAGGATTTGAACCTGTGACATTTTGTACCCAAAACAAACGCGCTACCAAGCTGCGCTACATCCCTTCAATTGGTCTACAGTGTCATTGTAGAGAATTCCTGTCTTGTTTTCCACACCATTATTTACTCGATTGATATTCTATGGGCATTTCGTTTTTTTGGTCCTATTTAATATTAATATTTTAATATAATTTAAATTTCTTTAATAATAGTAAAGTAAATAGTAAAAGACTTATATACGTATGAAATACGGAACGTAACCTATTGTAAAAAGAAATGAGTAGTTTTCGGGAATGCTCGGGAAGAGGGGAACTTTTTTTATGTTTTAATAAAAAAATATTATATTATTCACCGGATAGTTGTACATTGAAATTTCAATTAGGTATTACGTGTACAAGGTTCTTAACTGCATATGCATCTGATCATATATGTATTACTATTTTCTATTACAATAAAATAGATTTTTTATTACAAAAAAAGAAGGAAGGAGATTTTTCAATGCGAGATCTAAAAACTTATCTTTCCGTGGCACCGGTATTAAGTACTCTATGGTTCGGGTCTTTAGCGGGTCTATTGATAGAGATCAATCGTTTTTTCCCAGATGCGTTGACATTCCCTTTTTTTGATTCTAGTTATTGACACGGTAACAAATAACGAAAATTCGAGAGACAATTAACTATTTGTGACTAATCCTTCGCCCCCCTTTCTCTTTTTTCCCTTTAGAATAAGAGGGAGGAAAGAGAAAAAAGTGGATTCAACAGCCTCGAGACTTGGGTTCAAGTTTGAATTAAATAAATTGAATTCAAAAATTTAAAAAATTAAAAAAAATTAAATAGGGGTGTAGGTAGAATAAACAACGTGGGGTCTAGATCTAGGACAAGACTCTTCTCTTATACAAAGACCGGGTACTTAAATGCAAATGAACTACTGTGATTTGAAATATAGTTTATAAATCATTCTTTTTTATTTTTTATATTGATTGCAGCGAAATTTTTCATAATTGGAGTTTAAGTTAGTAACTTCTATTTTTTCCTTCCTTTCTTCTTCGTTTCGGATCGAAAATAGAAGAGTTGAGTAAATCAAAAATCAAAGGGGGATTCATCATGGCCAAGGGGAAAGATGTCCGAATAACGGTTATTTTGGAATGTACTAGTTGTGTTCGAAACGATGTTAATAGGGTATCAACAGGGATTTCCAGATATTTTACGGAAAAGAATCGGCATAACACGCCTAATCGACTGGAATTGAGAAAATTCTGTCCATATTGTTATAAACATACGATTCATGGGGAGATAAAGAAATAGATCGAATAGAGCACATTTATAGAACCCTTCCAAGAAAGGCGAAAAAAAGCATTATAATATATATAACATAGTTAAATATAAACAAACCAAATCCTATTTATTCTAATGCATTTTAGATCCGATCGAAATAGGATTTTCGGGAGAAGTAATAAACTAAACAAACCATGGATAAATCTAAGCGACCTTTTCTTAAATCCAAGCGATCTTTTCGTAGGCGTTTGCCCCCGATCCAATCGGGGGATCGAATTGATTATAGAAACATGAGTTTAATTAGTCGATTTATTAGCGAACAAGGAAAAATATTATCTAGACGGGTGAATAGATTGACCTTGAAACAACAACGATTAATTACTATTGCTATAAAACAAGCTCGTATTTTATCTTTGTTACCTTTTCTTAATAATGAGAAACAATTTGAAAGAACAGAGTCGACCGCCAGAACTGCGGGTTTTCGAGCCAGAAATAAATAGGCTTACTCTTTCTTGACTTGAATCAAAATTCCAATCCGAACTCAAAGGCGGATTAATGTTTTGTTCGAAAAAAATGAAAAATGCAAATTTGATTATCGTGTCGTAAGAAAAAAAAGAATCGGGTAAGAATAAATATTTTTTTGAGCGTGTTTATTCATTTTTACTACCTTTTTTATATTTATTTATCATTTTCATTTTGAATCTACCCTCCCGGAGTTTATTCTCCGGGGAACTTCGTTTAAATTATTCCGGTGGATTCTTTACAATAGACTTCTTTTATGATCTCATTGGAAATCATATAAATACAATTTTTATTTGATATAGCTAATTGTGCAAGTATTTTACGATTAAGAAGCACCTGTTTCTTATATAGGTCGTGTATTAATCTACTATAACTATAGGATACTCCTATTTCACGAATTGCCGCGTTTATTCGAGTAATCCACAAACGTCGAAAATGTCTCTTTTGCCTATCCCTATCCCGATGAGACGAAACCAAAGCTCTTATTCTCTGTTGAGTAATTGTTCGAGTAAGTCTTGAATGAGCCCCTCGAAAGCTTGATGCAAATAAACGAATTTTTGTTCTACGTCTCCGAGCTACATATCCCCGTCTAATTCTGGTCATTGAATAAATGAAACTTTGACGAATAACTAATATATTTCCTTTTTTCAGTTATTCTTTTTCCCCCTCCTAGTCTATTAATAACAAAGCTTTTTTCCAATGTATAAATTAAAAATTCCAATGGCTTTGGCTACTATAACCTTCCCGACCACTATTTTTATTTTTTTTAGCCATTTCACTTCGAAAAAATAAATTTTATTTTACTAAGTATCAAAATAAAGAAATAGCGGCTTCCTTCGTTTCTATGGTAACTTCTTAAACGGTGAGGTTTTCTCTATACACCGGAGCCTTTACTTCATTTAATCAATGTTATTGGTAACTTGTATAGTTAACGTTCTTTGGCTCTACCCATGAATTATACAGTAATAGTTCTTTCACGATTAGATCTACTTACACAGTAACGGCATTTAATTATGAAAGTTGGCTGGGTAGCTAACCCTGTTAGTCCGTTCTTGCAAGAGGGAACCTACGTTTTTAAGTAAGATTTCCTCCGCTTAATGGATAACCATTTGCTACCAATGGAGAATTGCTTCTCATCTTAAATTGAGGTGATTGGATTTGCACCAACGGAAACCATAAATTTAATACACAATAGAATTGATAGATTATCTTTTTTTTTAGATACTGAATTGAATGGACTTCTTTTTCTATTCTATCCTATTCGACGGTACTAATTATTGAGACTGGAAAGGGTTTTCTTTCTTTTATCCCAGCTCATGATCTGAACGAGTCGCACATACACCCTAGTACACGTTCCTCGACGCTGAGGGCATCCCCGAAGCGCGGGGGATTTTGTGACATTTCTGATTGGCTGTCTTGTATTTCTGATAAGTTGTTTAATAGTTGGCATCTTGAATCATATCCTATATATAATGGGCTGGTTTAGATCAATCCTAACCTGATGATTATGAATTATACTTCTATTTCATTTTCTAGTAAATTCGGCAAAAAGATAAAATATTAAATCGAGGATTTACGCGAAAAAATCCGGGCTATTTTCACTCAACCACCGCTACAAGATCAACAATTCCATAAGCTTGGGCTTCTGTTGCTGACATAAAAACATCTCTTTCCATGTCTTCCGAGACAACCCATAAGGGTTTGTCCGTTCTTTGTACATAAACCCTTGTGAGAGTTTCACGCAGTTTGAGCAGCTCTTCCGCTTCCAGGATAAATTCTCCCGTTTGTGCCTCATAAAAAGAACTAGCAGGTTGATGAATCATTACCCTGATGGTATAACAAAAGGGGGTTCCTCCATTTTGCATGATGAAGATAAAAGAAAGATAAAGAATATAAAGAATAAAAAAAGACAGAATTGAACAACCGTACGGGCATCTTTTATGCATTGCATACGGCTCTATAATTGACCCTTACCTTGCATCAAAAAAAAATAGGATCTATCCAGACCCAGATCGGTAAATGATCAAAGTACCACCCTTCCTTTCATAGGAGTTCCAAAATACTATGATGGTTCCGTTGCTTTATATATTTCTTATTAGATTCTTATTTGGTTTATCTGTGATTCAGCAATCCCAAAGTTGTTTTTTGTAAAAAAAAAAAGGAAAAAAGAATCTTGTTTTTTTATTTTCGAACTCTTTCAGAACAAAACTAAGCCCCCCGGTGTGAAAATAAAAAAGTTTGTGACGCTAAACTGGAATTTTCAATATACAAAATAGGAAATACCTTTTATCTCATACTACTATCTCGATATATAATCTAATGTTTTGAAAAAACAATAAAAAGTTTTTCTTTTGATATCGAATTAAAAGTGCCATGCTATTATTACTTAATATTCATATGGCGAAGGCATAGTCGTCTTTTTTCTCTCAAATAAAAACCTCATTGGCGCCAAGCGTGAGGGAATGCTAGACGTTTGGTAATTTCTCCTCCGGCCAAGATAAAAGATCCCATTGAAGCTGCTAATCCCATGCATATTGTCTGTACATCCGGTCGCACAAATTGCATTGTATCATAAATAGCCACTCCGGGGATTACCCATCCCCCAGGAGAGTTTATAAATAAATATAGATCTTTGGTATCATTCTCGATACTGAGATATACCATAAGACCAATAAGTTGATTCGAGATCTCGCTATCAACCTCTTGTCCTAAAAAAAGTAATCTTTCTCGATAAAGTCGGTTGATTAGGGTAAAATTTATCCCTTAGGAACCGTACAGGCGCCTTTTGGTGCATACGGTTCAACAAAAAAAAAAGAATCAATGTGCAGATTCCAATCTTCTTTATTTGTTCATATTTGTAGAAGGATCTTTCTGACTTCTAACGAAAGGACTTTTCTTCTAGTTTTCAAAAAAGACAGGTTTTATCTTTTACATAGAATATCCTTGTAAAATAAGAATCTATTTTTAATATATATAATGAAATGAATATATAATACTAAAGAAAAAAAGAAGTCACTAAACGTATCGAATTAACCTCTCATTGATATATTGTTTCATCGAGATCCAATCCAAATCACGATGCTGTTTTCTTGTTTCTGAATGGGCCTTGTTAATCTTTTTAGGTTTATGCTCTACTCCGGGTAAAGATCCGCCCGATTTCGATTTGTACATATAGGACAAATGCTTCCATTACCGCTTCCTTTTGTTATGACTTCCCCTTTTTCAATTTTTATGCCTCCGCCAAAAATTTGATGTATTCATGCATATTACTCGATTTATTAAGAATTTGAGATGGCTTCTCTTTACAAAAAGAAACCTTTTATGATACAAATAGTAATCATAGATAGATCTATTTCCAACGGGGCTTTTTATAAACGGAGCCTGGATACTTCAGTTTTTTAGTTACATTAGGCTAACCATAAATTATTCTAATTGATAATAGTAATTTGAATTCCCCCCAAAAATGGATCTAATTGCACTTCACGCTCCAAATTTTTGATGATTAAATTAATCTTTATTGGGTGAAACAGAGGATATCTCGATCGGGGGAGAGAACGGGGAAATCCCGTATGACCCAATATATCTGACAAGTCGCACTATACGTCAACCCAGGATGCATCCTCCTCTCCAGGACTTCGAAAGGGCACTTTTGGAACACCAATAGGCATGAAATGAAAGAAAAATAACTAAGTACTATATTTCACTTTGATGTGGAAACGTAATAATATAATAAATGGTTTTTTTTTTTAATGTTGTCCTTTATCGTATTTTATCCATATATTAGAAAAATTCATAAAAAAAAATACAGAATGAATAATAAAAAATTATTACGAATAGGCCCTTCTAATCATGAAGAAGTATGGACACATTCGCTCATAGAAAACGGTATAAACCCCCCATTGCATATTGGTACTTATTGAGTATAGAATAAATCTGCCTCTCTTTGTTTCTACGAACGAAATTGTTCCATTATTACCAACAGAATAGAACAAATATTAACCCTTGCTCTTAAACCATCCCCCGAACAGGGGAGGTCCATAACATAGTCATAGTATTTTCCAATGCAATAAAGTTACGCAGTGTCTTTTTTTATTTGATCTATCTAAGGGGGATTTCCATGGGTTTGCCTTGGTATCGTGTTCATACCGTTGTATTGAATGATCCCGGTCGGTTGCTTTCTGTCCATATAATGCATACAGCTCTGGTTGCAGGTTGGGCCGGTTCGATGGCTCTATATGAATTAGCAGTTTTTGATCCCTCTGACCCTGTTCTTGATCCAATGTGGAGACAGGGTATGTTCGTTATACCCTTCATGACTCGTTTAGGAATAACCAATTCATGGGGCGGTTGGAGTATTACAGGAGGGGCTATGCCGAATCCCGGTATTTGGAGTTACGAAGGTGTGGCCGGGGCACATATTTTGTTTTCTGGCTTGTGCTTCTTGGCAGCTATCTGGCACTGGGTGTATTGGGATCTCGAAATATTTTGTGATGAACGTACAGGAAAACCTTCTTTAGATTTGCCCAAGATCTTTGGAATTCATTTATTTCTCGCGGGGGTGGCTTGCTTTGGTTTTGGTGCATTTCATGTAACAGGCTTGTATGGTCCGGGAATATGGGTGTCCGATCCTTATGGACTAACGGGAAAAGTGCAATCTGTAAATCCAGCGTGGGGCGTGGAGGGTTTTGATCCTTTTGTTCCGGGAGGAATAGCCTCTCATCATATTGCAGCAGGTACATTGGGCATATTGGCGGGTCTATTCCATCTTAGCGTCCGCCCACCCCAACGTCTATACAAAGGATTACGTATGGGCAATATTGAAACTGTCCTTTCCAGTAGTATTGCGGCTGTTTTTTTTGCAGCTTTTGTTGTTGCCGGAACTATGTGGTATGGTTCAGCAACTACCCCAATCGAATTATTTGGGCCTACTCGTTATCAATGGGATCAGGGTTACTTCCAGCAAGAGATATATCGAAGAGTTAGTGCTGGGCTAGCCGAAAATCAAAGTTTATCAGAAGCTTGGTCTAAAATTCCTGAAAAATTAGCTTTTTATGATTACATCGGCAATAATCCGGCAAAGGGGGGATTATTCAGAGCAGGTTCAATGGATAATGGGGATGGAATAGCGGTTGGATGGTTAGGACATCCTATCTTTAGAGATAAAGAGGGGCGTGAACTTTTTGTACGTCGTATGCCTACCTTTTTTGAAACCTTCCCGGTCGTGTTGGTGGATGGCGACGGAATTGTTAGAGCCGATGTTCCTTTTCGAAGGGCAGAATCGAAGTATAGTGTCGAACAAGTAGGCGTAACTGTTGAGTTCTACGGTGGCGAACTCAACGGAGTCAGTTATAGTGATCCTGCTACTGTGAAAAAATATGCTAGACGCGCGCAATTGGGTGAAATTTTTGAATTAGATCGTGCTACTTTGAAATCCGATGGTGTTTTTCGTAGCAGCCCAAGGGGTTGGTTTACGTTTGGACATGCTTCTTTTGCTTTGCTCTTCTTCTTTGGACATATTTGGCATGGTGCTAGAACCCTGTTCAGAGATGTTTTTGCCGGTATTGACCCAGATTTGGATGCTCAAGTAGAATTTGGAGCATTCCAAAAACTAGGGGATCCTACTACAAGAAGACAGACAGTCTGATATACCATTGCTTTGGTGTCTTTCGACTGTATTTTTATTTTTGTGATTTGATCTTTCTTCTTTCCTTTCTAGATCTCTCGGGTACCAGAGAAATCTTGAATTGAAGAACTTTTTTTTGGCTCTTGCTCTTTCTTTTTTACAGGAGATGATCACAAAGAAAAATAAACAACAGGTATGGAAGCTATAATTGTAAACCACGATCGAATCTATGGAAGCATTGGTTTATACATTCCTCTTAGTCTCGACTCTAGGTATAATTTTTTTCGCTATCTTTTTTAGAGAACCGCCCAAAGTTCCAACTAAAAAGTAAAGTTTCAAGTAAATAAAAAGATGAAATTCTTTTTCATTATCTCAATTTAAGTAATGAGTCCCCCCAATATTGGGGGGACTCATTACTTAAACTAGTCCCCATGTTCCTCGAACGGATCTCTTAGTTGTTGAGAAGGTTGCCCAAAAGCGGTATATAAGGCGTACCCGGTAAAACTTACAAGTAAACCAGATATAAAGATGGCGACTAGGGTTGCTGTTTCCATTATTATACAATTTCAAGACCACAACAGATCTATGATAAGATCGTTTATTTACAACGGAAGGGTATACAAAGTCAACAGCTCTCAATGAATACAATAGGATTTATGGCTACACAAACTGTTGAGAATGGTTCTAGATCTCGTCCAAAACCAACTACTGTAGGGAACTTATTAAAACCACTGAATTCGGAATATGGTAAAGTAGCTCCTGGATGGGGAACAGCTCCTTTGATGGGTGTCGCAATGGCCCTATTTGCAATATTTCTATCTATTATTTTGGAGATTTATAATTCTTCCGTTTTATTGGATGGAATTTCAATGAATTAGATCTATAAGAACCTCAAAGTCCTAGTAGTTTTTCAATAAATAAGCATTTAGAACGTGTATCTTGAGCCCATTCTACCTTTTTTGGCAGTTCGACCGCGAAAAATTTTTTTTTTTCTGGAATATGAGTGTGTGACTTGGTATAATTGACCCTATAAATAGTACAGAGAACGGGTCTGTCATCTTGATTTGATAGAGGTGGTTCTACTTCGTCGGATATTTATTCTAGTATCCGGAACACGGAATATATGAAATATATGAAGAAATACTTGAACTATGATTCATACTTAATATTCAGACCTCGCGGCCGGACTCCAAAAACCTTTCTTTCGATTTATAGTCATTATATCTATTCGTGGAATAAGTGATGATCCAAAGGTTCTTACTCAGAGACTCCTTGGACTTAGGTTAGAATTTTTATTGAATCGTCGTGGTTCTAGTATGAATCTGATGTTTTAATCGATTCATAGGGTCTTAACAAGAGAATTCCTATCAATATCAATAATAAAGAAAACAACAAATAAAAGCTAAAAAATACATTCTATTTTAGCTATATAATATACAAAAAAATTAAAGAAAAAAATAGGGAAAAAGAGGATTCAGGAGGCCCGTAAGGATCAAGATAAAAACGATCGAGCCGACGTGATATTTTGGTATTATCTCCATAAAGAAAACCTTTCGTATTTTTCTTGTCTCCTTTTTCTTGTCTCCCCTCGTATCTTTAGAGAAGATTGAATTAGAGATTAAGAAAATAAGTTTCAAATTTTCTAGTACATATCTGTTCCGACTAGTATTGGGGTATTTTGCTTGAGCTGTACGAGATGAAAGTCTCATATACGGTTCTCGGAGGGGGAGTCCCACCTATCTCAATAAAGTCTATGATTGGTTTGAAGAACGTCTCGAGATTCAGGCGATTGCGGATGATATAACTAGTAAATACGTTCCTCCTCATGTCAACATATTTTATTGTCTAGGAGGCATTACACTTACTTGTTTTTTAGTACAAGTGGCTACGGGGTTTGCGATGACTTTTTACTATCGTCCGACCGTTACGGACGCTTTTGCTTCGGTTCAATACATAATGACTGAAGCTAATTTTGGTTGGTTAATCCGATC